ATTTAATTAAATTTATTCAAGGTTTAAAATTATTCTATTCCTAATTTAATTTTAATTAAAGTAAATTTCCCCCCGATTTATTTTGTATTTTAAATATACAAGAGTTTAATTTCTTAGTTAAAGAAATTCTATTATAATTTCATTATTTTTAATTTTATATTTATTTTAAATTATTATAGTTGTCTAATATTATAATGTGGTAGTAGTAGTAGTAGTAGTAGTAGTAGTAGTAGTAGTAGTAGTAGTAGTAGTAGTAGTAGTAGTAGTAGTAGTAGTAGTAGTATAATAGTAATTATGTATTTATAACTAAAGTATATATATATATATATGTAATCATATATACATAATTGATATATATATAAGATAAATAAATATATAGTATATAAATATTAATTATTTATTCAATAGTAATATATAAATAATAAATATATAAATATTATTTATATATTTAATATATATAATATATATATATATGTAATCATATATACATAATTGATATATATATAAGATAAATAAATATATAGTATATAAATATTAATTATTTATTCAATAGTAATATATAAATAATAAATATATAAATATTATTTATATATTTAATATATATAATATATATATATATGTAATCATATATACATAATTGATATATATATAAGATAAATAAATATATAGTATATAAATATTAATTATTTATTCAATAGTAATATATAAATAATAAATATATAAATAATAGATATATAAATAATAGATATATAAATAATAGATATATAAATAATAGATATATAAATAATAGATATATAAATAATAGATATATAAATAATAGATATATAAATAATAGATATATAAATAATAGATATATAAATAATAGATATATAAATAATAGATATATAAATAATAGATATATAAATAATAGATATATAAATAATAGATATATAAATAATAGATATATAAATATAATTCTATTTTATTTAAATTTATAATAAAGTTTTATTCTTGCTTAATTTTTAATTAACTTATATAATTTACATGAATAAGTTTTAATTTCAGTAATTAATTTTATTAAATATTAAAATTTTTATTTATTAATATAAAAAAAATTGAATAATATTGTGCCAGCATTCGCGGTTATACATTAAATTTAAGTTAAAATTATAGGTTTAAATATTTTTTATTGATTATTAATTTATTTATTTAGGTGAAATTTATATTTAAATTTTGGTTCTTATAAAATTATTTTAAAATTAAATTTTAAACTAGGATTAGATACCCTATTATTTTTTTTTTAATATTTCTTGATTACTATTAGTTATGTTCTTAAAAATTCAAAGATTTTGGCGGTTAATAAATTCTTTTTAGAGGAACATGTATTTTAATTGATAATCCACGATATTTATTACCAAAAATTTATTTGTATATCTCTATTGTTAGAAATTTATTTAAATAACTTTCTCTTACTTTTAAAGTAAAATTTTAGGTCAAGGTGCAGTTTTTTTTTGGTTTTTATGTGTTACTAAAATTTTATATTTTTTTTTATTCTTATTGATTATATATTAGGATTTAATAGTAAATTTTTTTAATTATTAAAATTGAATTAAGTTCTAATTAATGTACATATCGCCCGTCGCTCCTTTATATAGGATAAGTCGTAACAAAGTAGATTTACTGGAAAGTAAATCTAGAATTTTCAGAATGTAGCTTATTTAAAGCTTATTATTTACATTAATTTGAAAATTTTTATTCTTTCTGATTATTATAATTTTTTAATTCTTTTTTATTTTTATTATTTTTAGTATTTTTATTAACTAATTAAATATTAAAACTGTTAAGGTTAATTTTATTTATAATTAAAGAATTTATTAGTACCTTTTGTATCAGGGTTAATTTAATAATATAATTATTTTTTTTTCCCGAATTTAAGTTATTTATGTTTAAATTATTGTATATGTTGAATATTATTTATTAATTTAGATATAATAGTTATAAGTTATTTGAACTTAACTATATCTGGTTATTTAGGATAAATTTTAATTTTGGATTTATTTTTAATTTTATTAAAATTTATAATTCTTAATTTATTTAGGAAAATCTAAATAATTATTTATAATTTATTTTTTTAAATTCTTATAAAGTTTAGAAGTTTCTATAAAGTTTTTAATAAATTAATTTTTTTATTTATTTTTTATTTAAATTTAAATTTTTACTAAGTTTAATTAATTAATTTATTTTTATTTATAATAATGATTAAATTAGTATATTTTTAATATAAAATTTTATGAATTAGACAAAATTAATTTTCAACTGTTTATTAAAAACATTTCTTTTTGTAATATTTAAAAAGTAACTTCTGCTCTGTGAATAATTAAATAGCTGCAGTATTTTGACTGTACAAAGGTAGCATAATAATTTGATTCTTAATTGGGATCTGGAATGAATGAATATATGAGAAATTATTTTTATTAAATTTAAAAATTGAATTTTATTTTTTAGTAAAAAAGCTAAAATTTTTTTTAGTGACGAAAAGACCCTATAGAATTTAAATTTTTTATTCTTTTATTTTGTTATTTTATAATTTAAGTATATAATATTTTTGTTGGGGTGATAATTAAATTTAAACTTTATTTTATTATTTCATTATATTTGATTGCTTGATCCATAATTATATGATTATAAGATAAAATTACCTTAGGGATAACAGCGTTATTTTTATTAGGAGTTCTTATCTATATAAAAGTTTACGACCTCGATGTTGAATTAAGAAAATTTTATGGTGAAGTAGCTTTAATATTAAGTCTGTTCGACTTTTAAATTCTTACATGATTTGAGTTTAAACCGGTGTAAGCCAGGTTGGTTTCTATCTTAAAATTAATTATCTTTTTTAGTACGAAAGGACCATAAAGTTTTATTTAAATAATTATTGATTTGGCAGAAAAGTGCATTAATTTTAGGATTTAAAAAGGTAAATTATTTTACATTCAATAATTTTTATATTAACTTTTTTTTTTTTAATTATAATGGTTTTAATTTCTGTAGGTTACTTTACTTTGTTAGAACGTAAAGTTTTAAGATATATTCAATATCGAAGGGGTCCTAATAGGGTTGGTTTCTTAGGTTTATTTCAGCCTTTTAGAGATGGTGCAAAACTTTTTTTTAAGGAATATTTTTTTCCTATGAATTGTAATTTTTTTTTTTTTTTTTTTTCTCCTATTTTAGGTTTATTTTATTCTTTATTAACTTGAATAATTATGCCTTTTTTAAGAAATTTATTGATATTTAATTATAGATTGATTTTTTTACTTTGTCTTTTAAGTTTAAGTATTTATTTTATTATTATTATAGGTTGATCATCTAATAGAATTTATTCCTTATTAGGTAGAATTCGTGGAATTTCACAATCTATTTCATATGAAGTTTCTCTTTCTATTATTTTAGTTTGCTATTTCATTTTAATTGACGGTTATGATTTTTTTAGATTAATAATTTTTCAGGAAAGAATTTGATTTTTTTTTATTTCCGTTCCTTTATTTTTTTGTTGATTTTCTTGTTGTTTAGCTGAAAGAAATCGTTCACCTTATGATTTTTCTGAGGGGGAGAGAGAATTAGTTTCTGGTTTTAACATTGAATATTCTTCTATAATATTTTCTTTTATTTTTATTTCAGAATATTGCTCTATCATTTTCATAAGAATATTAAGATGTATAATTTTTTTTGGTGCTAATTTTTACTCTTATTATTTTTATTTAAAATTATGTTTTTTCTGTTTTATTTATATTTTAATTCGTTCTTCTTTTCCCCGTTATCGTTATGATAAGTTAATATATTTAACTTGAAAATGTTATTTACCCTTTAGATTAAACTTTCTTTTCTTTATTGTTTTTTTAAAATCATTTGTAATTTATCATTTGATTTTGTAAAGTTATTAAAAAACTCTTTCTTATATTTTCAAAATATACACTTTTTATAAGCTAAATAACTACTTAATTACTTTATCTCATATTTTTATAATTAATGGGTTAATTAAAAAGTATAAAAAATATATGTATGTTAGGTTTATTCTTGTTTTAAGGTATGGTATTTCAACTGGTTTTATACCCATTCATGTTAATAAAATTAGAGTTGAAATTAAAGTTCAAAATAGGATTTGATTAATTGGATAAAATGAAAGTGATTTAAATTTTGAGTTATGAGATAGGGGAAGCGAAAATAAAACTAGAATTGATAATAAAAGTGCTATAACACCTCCTAGTTTATTTGGAATAGATCGTAAAATTGCATATGCAAATAAAAAATATCATTCAGGTTGAATATGAATCGGAGTCACTATTGGGTTAGCTGGGGTAAAATTATCAGGGTCTGAAAGAAGAAGTGGTTCTATTAAAATTAAAATTATAAATAAACTTAAAATAATTGAAAATCCTATTAGATCTTTAATTGAATAATATGGGTGAAATGGAATTTTATCAATATTTGACGAGATTCCTAAAGGGTTATTGGATCCTGTAATATGTAGAAAAATTAAATGTAATATTACTAATGCTAAAATTAAAAATGGTAAAGCAAAATGAAGAGAGAAAAATCGATTAATTGTAGCGTTATTTACTGAAAATCCTCCCCATACTCATGTAACAATTATATTTCCTATATATGGAATTGCTGATATTAAATTTGTAATTACTGTTGCTCCTCAAAATGATATTTGTCCTCAAGGTAATACGTACCCTAAGAATGCTGTTGCTATAAGAGATAGTAGGATAATTACACCTATATTTCAGGTTATTTTTATTAAATATGATCCGTAATATATCCCTCGTCAAATATGGATGTAAATACATATGAAAAATATTGATGCTCCATTAGCATGAATATATTTTATAATTCATCCATAATTTATATCTCGTATAATATGATTAACTGAGTAGAAAGCTAATTCAATATTTTGATTATAGTGTATAGATAATAAAATTCCTGAAATTAATTGAATTATTAAACATAACCCTAATATTGATCCAAAATTTCATCAAGAAAATAAATTAGTAGGTGTAGGTAAATCAATGATTGAATCATTAATAATTTTGAAATTTTTTTTTCGAGAAGGTTTATTCATAATTTTTTGATCGAAGAGGCCCTATATTTTTTATAATTAGTTTTGATACTATAATTATGGTTAAAAATAAATATATAATTATGAATAATATTATAATGTAAGAATTTTTATTAAACATTTTTAATAATGAATACTTTGGAATGTACTTATTTATTATAATTCTTTGTATTTCGTTTATAATGTTAAGGTTTATTTCATCAGTAGTTATTATTAAAATTATAAAGATTAATGTTAAATTAATTTTAAATTTAAATTTTTCATTGAATACCATTCTTGTTATGTAAGAAAATATAATTAGAAGTCCTCCTAATATTATTAGAAAAAATATTATAGAAAATCATGATGACTCTCTAATTAAATTTATAAAAATGGAAATAAAAATTGTTTTAGAAATTAAAATAGTTATAATAGATAATGGATTTTTTATAAATGGGATTAAAGTAGAATTTAAAATAATCAGTTTTATTATTAGAATTTTAATTTCAGCAAATAGTTTAAAAAAAAATTAAGTTTTTGGGAAATTTAGATAGAAAATACTTTTGTTGATGTTTTTAAGAAAATTCTAACTTTAATTTACAAAATTAATGTTTTTTATTAAACTATAAAAACTTATGAATTATTTTTTTCTATATATTTATTTTATGAGATTACTATCATTAGTTATATTTCGGAAACATATTCTTTTATGTTTAATAATATTAGAATTTATAGTAATTAGATTATTAATTTTAATTTATTTTTATTTTTTATTAAATTACTTTTCTATATATATATATATTTCTTTTATGTGTTTTTTTGTTTGTGAGGCAGTTTTAGGCTTAAGATCTTTAGTTTATTTTATTCGATTTTTTGGTAATAACTACCTAAATTCTTTTTATATATGATAATTATTTTTTTTTTAGTTAGTTTGATCCTTTTATTTTTTTTTTTTGATTATATACTTTTTCAATTTATTCTAATTTTAATTTTTTTAATTTTTATAAAGTCTAATTTTTTTTTATTTTTTTGTTCCATTTCTTACTTTTTTGGATTTGATCTATACTCTTTTATAATATTGTTCTTATTACTTTTTATTTTTATATTAATACTTATATCTTTTAATCTACTATATAAGGATTGTTTTTTTTTTTTAATATCATTTTTACTATTAATTTTGTATATGGTATTTTCTAGTTTAAATATATTAATTATATATTTTTGTTTTGAATTTAGTTTAATTCCTATGTTATTTTTAATTTTTGGTTGAGGATATCAACCTGAACGATTAATTTCAGGTTTTTATTTGTTTTTTTATACCTTATTTTCTTCTTTACCTCTTTTAATTTTTATAATTTTTTTTTTTGATTTTTATAGACTTTTTTTTGATTTAAATTTTAATTTATTTTTTTCTTTTTATTTAAATTTTTGTTTAATTATCTCTTTTTTAGTTAAGTTTCCTATATTTATATTTCATTATTGATTACCTAAGGCTCATGTTCAAGCTCCTTTAATTGGTTCGATAGTTTTAGCCGGTGTTCTATTAAAAATTGGTGGTTATGCAATAATTCGATTTATATTTATATTTGAAGATTTATTTTTTTTGTATAGTTATATTTGATATTCAATTAGTCTTTATGGATCTATTATTGTCTCTTACATTTGTTTAATTCAATTTGACACAAAGTATATAATTGCTTATTCTTCTATTTCTCATATAGGATTATGCATTATAGGTCTTTCAACTTATAGAGGGTTAGGGTTTTTGGGTTCTTTTTTAATAATAGTGTGTCATGGATTTTGTTCTTCTGGATTATTTTGTTTAGCAAGATTTTATTATAATTTTATTCATAGACGAAGATTTTTTTTAAATAAGGGTATAATTTCTTATTTTCCTAGATTAAATTTATTTTGATTTATTTTTTGTTCATTTAATATAAGAGCTCCTCCAAGAGCTAACTTTTTAGCTGAATTTCTTATTATAAATAGAATACTATCTTATTGATCTTTTTCTTTATTTTATATATTTATAATTTTTTTTATAGTATCTTGTTTTAATTTTTATCTATTTAGTTATTTAAATCATGGTCAATATTACTATTCTTTTAGTATGAATCATTGTTTTTTATCAAATTATTTTTTAATTTTTTTTCATATAGTATTTTTAATTTATTTTAATTGTTATTATATATATATTCTTTTTTAAATTTAAATAGTTTAATTATAAGAAAATTTAGATTTGTGGATTCTAAGATGGTTACCTTTAAATTTTGATAAATTATATTTATTTATGTTGATTTTTTTTTTTTTTTTTTTTTTTTTTTTTTTTTTTTTTTTTTTCTTTATATTTAAGTATTTATGATTATGTAATTTTTATTGAATATTCCTTATTTAATTATAATTCTTTATCTTTAACTTATTTAATTTATATTGATTGGTTATGTTTAATTTTTATTTCTGTAGTGATGTTTATTTCTTCTATGGTAATTTATTATAGTTATTTTTATATGGGAATTAATAGATATTCTTTTATTCGTTTTTTTTTTTTAGTTTTGATATTTATTATCAGAATAATTTTAATAGTTATTAGTCCTAATTTAATTAGAATTATATTAGGTTGAGATGGTTTGGGATTAGTTTCTTATTGTTTAGTAATTTATTATATATCTATAAGGAGATATTTATCTGGTATAGTTACTTGTTTAACTAATCGAATTGGTGATTTTGGTTTATTGATTTGTTCATGTTGATTACTTTCTTATGGTTCTTGACATTTTTTGTTTTATTTAGATTATTATAAAAATAGAATTTTATATTTTTTGGTATTTTCTTGTTTTACTAAAAGAGCTCAAGTTCCTTTTTCTTCTTGATTACCTATAGCAATAGCTGCACCTACTCCTGTATCTTCTTTAGTTCATTCTTCAACCTTAGTAACTGCAGGAATTTATCTTTTAATTCGTTTTTATTCAACTTTATTTTATTTTAATACTTTATTTATTTTTTTTGGTATTATTACTATTATCATTTCATCTTTAGGAGCAAATTTTGAGTATGATATTAAGAAAATTATTGCTTTATCTACTTTAAGTCAATTGGGTTTGATAATAGTAAGAATTATAATTGGTTTTTCTGATTTTTCTTTTTTTCATTTAGTAAGACATGCTATATTTAAATCTTTAATATTTTTATGTTCAGGAATTTTTATTTATTATATAAATGATAATCAAGATATCCGTTATATAGGTTCTGTTTGTTCATTAATACCATTTTCTTCTTCTTGTTTTAACATTTCTAATATTTGTTTATGTGGGGTTCCCTTTTTATCTGGTTTTTATTCTAAGGATATTATTTTTGAATCATTTAGATTTAATAGTTATAATTTTTTTTTTTATTTATTATTTTATTTTTCTATTGGCTTAACTTGTTTATATAGACTTCGTTTATTTTATTATTCTATACTTTCAATAAATTTTTATAGTTTTTATATTTATTTTTATGATTTTTATAATGAAATAAAGTTTAGTTTATTTATGTTAAGATTTATAACTATTTTTTATAGAGGTTCTATTATTTGATTGCTTGATTTTAATTTAATTTTTTTATATTTTCCTTTTTATAATAAAATTATAACTTTAGTATTAATTTTTTTTGGTTTATATTTTGGTTACGAATTTTCTTGTTTAAAATTTTATTATTTAAATTATTTGATTTATTATTCTCTTGGTAATATATTTTATATATCTAGTTATTATTGATTTTTTTATTATTTTACTTATAGATATGTTCGAGATTTTAATATTTTTTTAAATTTTTGAGGTGAATATTATGGTGTATTAGGTTTGATTTATTTTTTTAAAATTATTAATTATTATTTATATTTTTATTTTATTAATAAATTTGTAATTTTTTTATTTATTTGATTGTTTTATTTATTTTTTTTTATTTACTTTAATAGTTTAATTAAGAACATAGTATTGAAGCTACTAAAGTACTCATCTTTAAAGTATTCATAATTTTGATTATTTTTTTTTAATGAAAGTAAAATGTTTTACATAAACTATATGAATATAAGAGATAAACGGATTTTAACCGCTTATAAAATTAGTTAGCAGCTATTTTATTTCTTAATCTCTTTTAATTGGATTATCATCATTTTACTTATTAACAATAAGTTGCCTCTATTTGGCTTCAATTAAAACATGGAGAAGTTCTCTTAAATTAGGTCGAAACTAATTGTAATTTTTACTTCTATGTTAAAGTTAGAAACAAACACCTTCTAATTGCAAATTAGATATTATAATTAACTATAACTCTAGTTAGTTCATTTTAATATATTGTTTTTTCATTCATAATATAATCCTATGATTAAGATTATAATTATTATATTTCTAGCAGTTAATCAATATTTTAATATTGAAAATTTTATTGTTATAATTATTGGTATAATAATAATAATTTCAATATCAAAAATTAAAAAAATTATTCCTACAATAAAAAAATGTGAAGAGAATGGTAATCGTTTTTTTGAGATTGAATTAAATCCACATTCAAAGGGTTTTATTTTGTTAAAGTTTTTTTTTTTTTTTTTTATTATAATTATTACTATTAATGTTAGAATTAATACTAATATTATATTAATTATACAAAATATTATGATAATAATTATTCTCTTCTAAAACCTTAAAGTTGGAAGCTTAATATACTTTTTATACTAAGAGAATATATTCCTCATCAATATACTGAAATATAAAGAATAATTCAAACAATATCTACAAAATGTCAGTATCATGCTGCTGCTTCAAACCCAACTATGTGATTTTTAGAAAAATGGAGTTTGTTTATTCGTATTAATGAATTAGTAATGAATATAGTTCCAATAATTACGTGAATTCCATGGAATCCTGTTATAAGAAAAAATGTTGATCCAAATGCTGAGTCTGAAATTGAAAATCTTAATTCAATATATTCATATATTTGAATTATAGTAAAATATATTCCTAATATAATTGTTATTAATATTCTTATATAGGTTTTTCTAAAGTTTTTTATTAAAATGTTATGATGAGCTCATGTAATTGTTATCCCTGATGTTAATAAAATAATTGTATTAAGTAATGGGATATTTATAGGATTTAATCTTTTAATTCCTATGGGTGGTCATATTATTCCTAGTTCAATATTAGGTGCTAGACTTATATGGAAAAATGATCAGAAAAATGATGTAAAGAATAATACTTCTGATAAAATAAATAATATTATTCCTCACTTTATTATAATAGCTACTTTTTTATTATGTATACCTTGAAAAGTTGATTCACGAATAATGTCTCGTCATCATTGGATTGAAGACAGTACTAATGTAATTATTCCAATAATTATAACTTTTATATTTAAACTATGTATTCATAAAACTGACCCAGTTGTAATTGAGAATATTCTAACTGAAGTTAGAATAGGTCATGGACTGTAATTTACGATATGATATTGGTGATTATTCATTTTAAACTTCTCTAGAGTAAAGTGATATTAAAGTTATGAATACATATCTTTGAATAATTGATACTGCCATTTCAAAAATTATTATAATCAATATAATTGATATTATTATAATCATGTTTTTTTCTCCTATCAGTGTAAATAATAAATGTCCTGCAATTATGTTTGCTGATAATCGTACTGAAAGTGAAATAGGCCGAATAATATTTCTAACTAATTCAATTATAATTATGAATGGTATAATTAAAGTTGGTGAATTTTTTGGTAATAAGTTTGCTATTATTATTTTATTATTTTTTGTTCATCCATAAATTATATATGACATTCAAATAGGTAAGGATATAGAAATTGAGATTGATATATGAGAAGTTGCTGTGAATACATATGGTAATAGTCCTATTATATTATTAATTATAATTAATATTATTATAGATATTATAATAATTCTAATTGATTTGTATTTTCTATTTATTATAATTTCTTTATTGATTATTTTAAATAATATATAAGTTAATATTATTTGATTATTTTTTAATATTCAAAATATTGATGGTATAATTATTAAAAATATTATTATTCTTATTCAGTTTATTGAAAATTTTCCTGTGCATGGATCAAATGTAGAAAAAAGGTTTATTATCATTCTCATTTTTTTTTTATTTTTGTTTTGTAAAAGTTAATTATTTTTTTATTTTTTATGTAAAAAATTATTGTTATTATAATTAATAACATAATAATTATTGAAATTCTAATAATTAATCATCATATAGGTGATATTTGAGGCAAAAATCACCTAAGTAATTTTAATTTGACAAATTAATGTTTTAAATAAACTAGATTTTTCATTAAGAGTATTTGCTAATATACTATTTATTGATTTAAGAGACCAATTCTTGCATTTAAGAAACTTAATGAGAAATTTTTAATTCATTTAATAAATGATTTTATATTAATTCTTTCAATTATAATTGGTATAAATCTATGATTAGATCCACAAATCTCTGAGCATTGACCAAAATAAATTCCTGGTCGTGATATAAAGATTTTTCCTTGATTAATTCGTCCTGGTACTGAATCAATTTTAATTCTAAGAGATTGAATTGTTCATGAATGAATTACATCAATTGATGTTGAAAGTATTCGAATACTAGTTTTTATAGGTAAAATTAAGCGGTTATCTGTTTCTAAAATTCGGATATTTTTTATGTTACATGGTTTTATATATGATTCATATTCAATTTTTTTAATGTCTGAATATTCATAAGATCAAAATCATTGGTGTCCAATTGTTTTTAATGTTATTAAAGGTTCTGATAATTCTTCTATTAAATACAAGATTCGGATAGATGGTAATGCCACTATTATTAGGAAAATTGCTGGTAAAATAGTTCAAAATATTTCAATTATTTGGGCTTGATTTATATATAAATTAGTAAATTTATTAAAAATTAAATATATTAATGTGTATATTACTATTATGGTAATTATAATAATTACTATTATAGTATGATCATGAAATATAATTATTTGTTCTATAGTTGGGGATAATGGGTCTAAAAATATTAAAGGTTTTCATTTTATTTTTAATAAAATATATATATTTATTTATGAATCTTAAATTCATGGCACTAATCTGCCATATTAAAATTTAAAGATTAATGGGATTTCATAAAATGAATGTTCTTGGGGTGGAAGTTTTTGTAATCATTCAATTGAAGATAAATTATTATATGATTTAATTGGAATTCGTTTAGATAAAAATCTTTCCCATATATTAAAAATTAATATTAAAATTCTTAAAAATGAAATTATACTTCCTATAGATGATAATGAGTTTCATATTAAAAGGGAGTCTTGAAAGTCTGAGTAACGTCGTGGTATTCCGTTTAATCCAAGTATATGTTGTGGGAAAAATGTTAAATTTACTCCTAAGAATATAGTTAAGAATTGAATTTTTATTCATTTAGAATTTAAGGATACTCCTATTATTAATTCAAATCATTGAGTTACTCCTGCTATAATAGCAAAAACTACTCCTATAGATAATACATAATGAAAATGTGCTACTACGTAGTAAGTATCATGTATTACTACATCAATAGATGAGTTTGATAATATTATTCCTGTTAATCCACCTATTGTAAACAGAAATACAAATCCGTAAGCTCATATTATAGAAATTGAAAATTTAATGGTTGATCCAAATATTGTAGCTATTCATCTAAAGATTTTAATTCCAGTAGGAATTGCAATAATTATAGTAGCTGATGTAAAGTAAGCTCGTGTATCTACATTTATACCCACAGTAAATATATGATGCCCCCATACTACAAATCCTAAAATCCCAATAGATATTATTGCATAAATTATTCCTAAAAATCCAAATGATTGATTTTTTCCTGACTCTTTATTGATAATATGTGAAATTAATCCAAATCCTGGTAGAATTAAAATATAAACTTCTGGGTGACCAAAAAATCAGAATAAATGTTGGTATAGAATTGGATCCCCCCCTCCAGCAGGGTCAAAAAATGATGTATTTAAATTTCGATCTATTAAAAGTATTGTGATAGCTCCAGCTAGGATTGGGAGTGATAGTAATAATAATGTTGCTGTAATGATAACAGATCATACAAATAATTGTATTTGTTCAATTTTTATTTCTATTCTTCGTATATTTATAATTGTTGAAATAAAATTAATTGCTCCTAAAATTGAGGAGATTCCTGCTAAGTGTAATGAAAAAATTGATAAATCTACTCTTGATCCAGAGTGTGTGATATTACTAGAAAGAGGTGGGTAAACTGTTCATCCAGTTCCAGACCCTATTTCTGTGAGTGATCTTGAAATTATTAAAATTAGTGATGGTGGAAGTATTCAAAATCTTATATTGTTTATACGTGGATAGGCTATATCTGGTGCACCAATTATTATTGGTACTAATCAATTCCCAAATCCTCCGATTATAATTGGTATTGTTATAAAAAAAATTATAATAAATGCATGTGATGTAACTATTACATTATAAAGTTGACTATTATTTAATATTGGTGCTGAAGATGAAAGTTCTATTCGGATAATTATTCTTAATATTATTCCTAATAATCCAGATCATAAACCAAAAATGAAATATATTGTTCCAATATTTTTATGATTAGTTGAAAATAATCATTTTTTCATTAAGGTGTCTGATTGTATAGGTGGTAAATTGTAAATTTACTTAAGAAATAATTTTCTCTTAATGGTTTTATAATTTAATAAAGAATTTTAATTTGCAAAATTAACAGTGTTATTCTAAGACCTATCTTTATAGATAATTGTAACTTTGAAGGCTAATAGTTTTATTAACTTAAAATCTTAGTTAAAAACTTTAATTATAATTGAAATTGGTAGAGTTAATAGGTTTATAATAATTAAAGTTGATTGGTTAAATCTTAAAATTAAAATTTTGTATTTTCTTATTGATATTGATATTAAAATTGAAGATACACATAATTTTATATACATAAATATAATTATTCTGGATGAAAAAATTATTATTATTAATAAAATTAATTCTTTTTTTTCAATTAATGTTTTAATTACTATTAACTTATTTAAAAACCCTATTAAAGGAGGTATACCTCCTATAGATAATATTGATAACCAAATGATTGAATTTTTTACTTTTCTTTTATTGTTAATTAATATTTGATTAATATGGAAAATTTTATTTTTTTTTATTTCATTTACGTTTATTATAAGTAGTAAGGTGTATAATGATAAGAAAGTAATTCATAATTTGTTATTTCTTGCTAATATAAGTATATTTGATATATTGAAAATTGATGAATAAGCTAAGATTTTTTTAATTTGAATTTGATTAATTATTAATACTGGTGCAAATATTACAGATAAAATAATAATAAAAGTTAATTTTTCATTTATTTCATTAATAATGATAAAAGGTGGAATTTTTATAAATGTGAATATGATTACTATAGAGTAATATCTTATACCTTCAATTATACTTAACAATCAATTTTGAAATGGAACCCCCCCCATTTTTATAATTAATCTTATAATAAGTAAGTTATTGAATTTTATTTTTATAAATATTAAAATTATTGAAAAAATTAATATTCTAGATGATAATCTTTGTATAATAAAAAATTTTATAATTCTTTCTGAATTTAATATTTTTTTATTCATTATTAAAGGAATAAATGATAATGTAGATATTTCAATTATTATTCATATAATGATTATTGAATTTGTTGTTAGTGATAGTGTAAATCTAAATATTAATGATGAAAAAAATATTATATTAGATGAATTTTTATTAATTAAAAAGAAGAATTTTTCTATATTCAGGGTATGAACCTGAAAGCTTTGTTTAGCTTATCTTTTTAATAAGAGTAATAATATTACATAATGAATTCTATCAGAATACTCCTTTATTCAGGCATCTTATTTAAAGATAATGTTTTAGGAATAGATCAGTATTAATTATTGTGAAATAGTGTATGATGCATTTAGACTTTTGAATTCTAAGGTTAAAGTTTAATTCTTTATTTCACAT